TTTTAAGAAATAAAGTTTTTGATCGGAGTATGAAAATGAGATACCCTTTCCCTTAACTATTTAAGTTTTTAATAGAACGAATCACACTTTTACCACTAAACTATACCCGCTACATATACATTATTGTATATAAATGGACTATTTGTCGAACAAAGGAGTGAGACACAATCAAGATAGGATCCAAATTATGGTGTTGACGCATATTTATATTTAGTCCTGCTAGCCAGGGACTTAAAAGGGTAAAGGACACATTTCATATTTTCTAATTTTGTAAATAACATACATAAATTTCAATAAGACTATATATATCTTTGATCTTTGTTTTGTTGGATTGCTAGTATTTTCCGATTGAAGGGGTCATTGAAGCTAGACAAAAAGAGGTACTGGCCTGGCCAGTACTTAACTAAGACCAGGCCCAGGCCGGGGGAATAAATCTTTCGTACAAAATCAAAGAAGTAAGGTATTCTTTCTATTGTATTGTAGATACTTGTTTCGAATCATTATCTAAATGTAATTCCTGATCAAATTCGTTCTTTATTTACTCTGAACTTACTTATTTTATATTAATGAAAAATAGGAAATTCCTAGAAATTCCTAATATTCAATTTCATAATTGCATTTAATTTAATTTAAAAATATTATTACTATGTTTAGTATATTACTACTATATTAATATACTTTATTAACATGTAATATATATTATGTAATATAGCAATATTGAATACTAGAAAAATAATTATGTTAATATATTTATTTTCATTTTAACTTAATTTTTTGTTTTTGTTTTGATTAATTTATTAATTATATACTAAAACTAAAATTATATACTAAATTAATTAAATAAATTAATTATTAATATATAATTTCTTACTTATAATTTATTACTATATACATAGTAATAAATTATATTTATTATTAATACATATGCATATATGTATATTTAATATTAATACATATGCATATATGTATATTATGTAATATGTAATAATTCATAATATATGAAATATTCAAATAAAATATTGAATTCTCCGTAATTTCTTTAAATTATTTCGATTTTCTTTTCCATTTGGAGAGATGGCTGAGTGGACTAAAGCGTCGGATTGCTAATCCGTTGTATGAATTATTCGTACCGAGGGTTCGAATCCCTCTTTCTCCGCTCGCTCTGATTACTCGACCCGCTTGATACTTTCGATTTCGAACTTTAAAAAGAAAAGGAATTGAAATTCCTTGATTTTATCATAGGTAAATTTATAGAATAGATAAAATAATAAGAAAAGTTTAGAAAAAAAAAATTATTCCTCACGTCCAGGATTACGTCCTGGATCATTAGATAAGAATCCGAAGATGAAGAGAGAAACAAAGAATATCACTACTGTGTAAACAAAGAGTTTAAGAGTAAGCATTACACAACCTCCAAAATAAGATTATTTTCGAAAAAGGGAATAGATTACCCATTTTTTCTTTTCAACACATGTACTATTTTGTTTAATTTGTTTGTTTCATTTTACATTACACGACCCCCCACAAAAAAATTAAATTTTTGAAAAGAAAGTCATTTATTTTTACGAATTTCTTTGTATTGTATGTAATAAGATTTTTCTTCCTTACTTAAAACTTACAAAAAACTTCTTGTCATATCGGCAATTAGGTATTGTACGGGACCTAGACCTAGTAAACTCTTTGCTCACTGAAAGGTTAGAACGAGAAAATAAGCTGGTCCAAATTCATCTTTGCAGTTATTTCATCTTAATATACTACTATTTAATATTAATATATACAATAAATACAATAATTGAAATTTTGGAATCGAGGGTTTATAATAATAAATAATGTAATACTTAGTCGATCTTATTCATTTTTCGAATTTTATTATCGAATAAATCATGAATCGATTTGGCAAAATGAGTCTATTTGGCAAAGTATTAAGAATTTCATCGAAAACTTACAGCAGCTTGCCAAACAAAGGCTAATAGAAAAAAGAAAAGAGGTATAACAGGCATAACATCTACGATTGGATTGAAAACTGCATAAGCTTCGGGCAATTTGGCAAAGAAAAAACTGTTCGAATAAAGGACAGAATTAAGACAGATACAGATTAAGCTAAAGATATTAAGCATAACAAACATTTCGTTCTTGTGTATTAGATAATTTTATTTTGATTGAATTATTTTTATAAGATAAGGGAAAAATGAAAAATACAAGTCCAAAAATCCTTCTTTTTTTTTTTAACTCTCCAAAATCAAGTCTAAAATTTTTCCTAACCATTCTCAAATGAGAATACAAGGAATTCTACTTTCATACATTATCTTAATTGAATTCTATGTAATGATCAATGAATTTTTGACATTTTATATATAATTTATATGTCTTAAATCCTAGCAACAAAAATATGCTATATATATATTTCATATGTATTTATTATATATTACGATTACGTATTATGTAATTTTTGGTATTTTTTTTTTTGGGGGGGGATTGACCAATAACTAATAAGACTACTAGTCTTTACTAGTGCCAAAGGATAAAAATGGGGCGTGGCCAAGCGGTAAGGCAGCGGGTTTTGGTCCCGTTACTCGGAGGTTCGAATCCTTCCGTCCCAGATCCTATCTATCAGAAACATAAGATAGGATCATACTGTATCCCACATAAAAATCCCACATAAAACAAAAAAATATTTAAGAGAACAAAAAGTTGTTCTGAATTCTTAGAATGTATTTTTTTTTTTCATTTAAAATAAAAATAATTTTTTGGTTTATCATTCACATTCAGAATATGCTCGTACTATGTTATATTCATCAAATGTGAATTATCACATGATGCATTCTGAATTTCAGCGTGAAACAAAGGCATCCTTCTTCCTTTCCACACAAAACCTAAAGTCAAAAATAGGTATCCACATTTTTATATGTGGAGATGATAGTAAAGAGTAGTGAGTTTTTGTTACTAATTTCATCAGTTTCATCATCAGTCTTAGAAAACCTCTAAAGCTGTGGTATGGTAACAAAATAGGAGAATTGTCAGAATTCCATTTCTTTCTATCTTATTTTCTTTCTATCTTATATCTTAGCTTAGATTCCTCAAATAAAAATTATTGGAAATATATGTTTGTAAATCCATGTAATGTAAGGTAAGGATTGGAGGAAATTAGTATATGAAATATACTTGTACTTGAACTTTTTTATGAAATTGATGGAAAAATTGTCGAACTAAAACAAAATACAAAAAAATCCGTATACCATATAACCATAAAAAATCCATATGATCATATCAATAAAATAAACAAGGTCAAGTCCTATACTCATAATTAAAGTCCTATACTCATAATATATATATATATATAATAATTTATTTTATATAATTATATAATTGTAATATGTTTAATAATATTTTTATTTTAAAATATTATATTAAACATTTTTTTATGAACTCTTGGTTGGTACTTGAAAAAGTATGATAAATCAATAGTTTCCAGAAATTGACGACCTTTTTTTTGGGGGTCATTGGATGAGTTTATTTGATTAATAATGGATTTTGCTCCAGTTTTATAAACTAAACATATTAAATTCAAATTAAAAATTAATAAATTTGAGTTTTATGGTTTTTTTTGTTATATTATATATCCTTCATGATTGACCATCCGGAACAATCTGTTGGAGATGTAAATGAGTCTTTAGCAAACGTTTTTTTTTTTTATTTTATAAATATGTTTTATTCATATGATAGAATATCGAGGTAAATAAATTGGATCCTTACTGAACTTTATCCTTATCCCAGATCCGCAAAATATATATATATATATAATACTTTTCTTTTTCTATCTATAGGTAGAAAGTATGGACTATTATATACTGCTTGTTGAGCCAATGATTATTCATGATTATACATATTAAATTAAATATATTTAATATGAAATATATTTCACATATTTCATCGTGGTTTGAAATTCAATTGAATTTTATTTTCATATTATAGGAATGTTATGGTAAAACTTCGTTTGAAACGATGTGGTAGAAAGCAACGTGCGACTTGAAGGACATGATCAGCTGTGGATTTTTACATCCACCATTTTCCATAAAAATGAAGATGCTCTTGTCTCGACATAATTTGTTCTGTTCCATTAGGAATCTAAGACAAATTAGATTGATAGTACGTGATGGAGCTCGAGTAGAAAAGATTGATTTATTTATCAAGGGGAAGAATCTAGGGTTAGTGCTAATCAATCAATAAGTTAGACCAACTTTGTAAATATATTATCAATATCAATATAAAAAAAATAGAAAGGTTTAAATTTGAAACAAGTAAAAAAAAAACTTTTTTTTTTTTTTGATAAAAAAGTGTATCTAAATTCTTCGTATTCTATTTCTATGGGTATTCCATTAATATTTATATAGAAGAAAATAACAAAAAACAAAAGGTATGTTGCTGCCCTTTTGAAAAGGAGTAAGGATCACCGAAGTAATGTCTAAATCCAATGATTTTACAAAGGAAAGATAAAGGATTCCGGAACAAGGAAACACTATTTTCAATTGTCTCAAGAAAGGGATCAGAATAATTGACTCGAGATGAGACAAACAAAAGAGGTTAGAGACGGCTCAATAAATGTCTAAGGATTCCCCTGGGACTATGTCAGAATTACCCAACTTGAGTTATGAGTACGAATAAATTTTTTTTTTTTTTTTTTTTTTTTTCTCGAGTTCGAGCCGTATGAGGATAAAACCTCTTATACGTTTCTGGGGGAGATTGTTTATGTGCATCTATCCCAATGAGCCATCTATCGAATCGTTGCAATTGATGTTCGATCCCGAAGAGAAGGGAGAGATCTTCGAAAAGTGGGTTTTTATGATCCGATAAATAATCAAACTTATTCAAACGTTCCTGCTATTCTATATTTCCTTGAAAAAGGTGCTCAACCAACAGGAACTGTTTATGACATTTTTAGGAAAGCAGATTTATTTAAAGAAAAAATTTCGAGTTCGGTTTAAAGTTAATTAGTTAAAATGAAAAGTTAATTAAAAGAAAAAAGAAAAAGGGGGGGAGGAAGAAATAACTATATATATATAGTGTAATTATATATATAGTGTAATTATTTACTTAATTATCTATAATTTGTTCTTTTCCTGCTCTATTCATACTAAAATGTACTTCCCCTTGTTATAGGAATCTAGCAACAAACAAGGAATTAATCTTGTTTATCCTTTATTGATTGAATAAACCTGTCTGTCTTTATCTCTTCCTTATTTTATAAAAATTTCTGATTTATTTATATTTTTTTTTTTGTTTGTGCCAATACAACACAAATCTTTATTTGATTTACTTCAGTTTTTTATTCGTTTTATCACCATTCTATTCATATTTATATTGATATTGACAATGTTATATTGAACAAATATAATTGATCGTAGATAAAGAAATCTCTTTATCCCGATTCTATCCTATATTGTATTATGGGATTTGGTTTTCAATTCACTTCAGTGAAATGACGGGTTTGTTTTGTATTGCCGGGTTTACTGTCATAGAAGATGTTTTTTTGTTCCTTAACTTGGGTTAAATAAAAAAAAAATGTATAAATAAATAGTTGGTCCATCGGAATTTTGGCATTTCTATTAGGAATTTTGTGCTTTTTACTATAATCTATACATTTTTTTTTTTTATTTATTTTCTAATTGATAATTGATCAATAAATCAACAAGAAAGATTACAATGTTTTGATGGGGTCGTGCAGTCTAATTCAATTGGTTTTTTATTTCGATCGTATCTACATATCCAACTTTTGTTTTGAAGGGTTGGGTTGCTAACTCAACGGTAGAGTACTCGGCTTTTAAGTGCGACTATGATCTTTTACACATTTGGATGAAGCAATAAATTCGTCCAGACTATTGGTAGAGTCTATAAGACCACGACTGATCCTCAAAGGTAATGAATGGAAAAAGTAGCATGTCGTAATACATAATATAATAAAATACGAAATTTCTTATTTTATTTTATTATAATTGAAAAAAAAAAAATGAAAATTGAAATGAAAGTAAAATTAAGAACTTCTCCTTACTCACATTCTTACAATTTTTTTGTAGGGAAGTGGACAAAACAAATTAAAATTTATAGTTTGGTCTAGTGAATAAATGGATAGAGCTTCATGGCTCCAATTCCAATTCTTATAAACCAAAAAGAAACGAGCTTATGTTCTTAATTTGAATTAAATGATTACCCGATCTAGTTAGACGTTAAAAATGGATTAGTGCCAGGTACGGGAAAGGATGGGGTCTCCCGTTAGGAGACCATTGATTCGTTTTTTTTTTATGAATCCTAAATATTCATTATTATGGGTTAGAGACGAATGTGTAAAAGAAACAGTATACTGATAAAGATAATTAATTCCAAAATCAAAAGAGCAATCAGGTTGCAAAAATAAAAGGGTCATTATCCTCTTGTAATTATAACGAAGATAAACCATTTTTGATAGAAAAAAGGGAGTAAAAAAACCTGTTGATTGGACTCCCTCTTTCCTTTACAGGGTATCCTTTTTTATTACTATTATATATATATGCATAATATCCTTTATTATGCATAATACTCTGTTTTGACCATATTGCACTATGTATCAGTTATTTTATAACTCAATAAGTTCCTTCTACCTCTGCTTCACGTGGAAATATAAATGGAAGAATTACAAGGATATTTAGAAGAATATAGATCTCGGCAACAACAGTTTCTATATCCACTTCTCTTTCAAGAATATATTTACGCATTTGCTTATGATCATGGGTTAAATAGTTCGATTTTTTATGAACCCCAAAACTCTTTGGGTTATGACAATAAATTTAGTTCAGTACTTGTGAAACGTTTAATTATTCGAATGTATCAAAAAAATTATTGGATTTATTCGGTTAATGATATTTACCAAAATATATTTGTTGGGCATAACAATTATTTTTATTTTCATTTTTTTTCTCAGATTCTATCTGAAGGTTTTGCAGTCATTGTAGAAATTCCATTTTCGCTGCAGTTAATATCTTCCCTTGAAGAAAAAGAAATACCAAAATCTCACAATTTACAATCTAGTCATTCAATATTTCCTTTTTTAGAGGATAAATTATTGCATTTAAATTATCTGTCCGATATACTAATACCCTATCCCGCCCATATGGAAATCTTGGTCCAAATGCTTCAATCCTGGATCCAGGATGTTCTCTCTTTACATTTATTGCAGTTCCTTCTCCACGAATATTATAATTGGAATAATCTCATTATTCCGAATAAATCTATTTACGTATTTTCAAAAGACAATAAAAGACTATTTTGTTTCTTATATAATTTATATATATATGAATATGAATTTCTATTAGTGTTTCCTTGTAAACAATCTTCTTTTTTACGATTAATATCCTCTGGAGTCCTTCTTGAGCGAATACATTTTTATGTAAAAATCGAACATCTTGGAGTGTGCCGAATTTTTTGTCAGAAGACTCTATGGATTTTCAAGGATCCTTTCATACATTATAT